ACTCAAAAATACAGGCATTTGTGGGTTCAATGCGAAAATTGTTATGGATTAAATTATAAGAAATTTTTTAAGCCAAAAATGTATATTTGTGAACAATGTGGATATCATTTGAAAATGAGTAGTTCAGATAGAATCGAGCTTTCGATTGATGCAGGTACTTGGGATCCTTTGGATGAAGACATGGTCTCTCTTGATCCCATTGAATTTCATTCAGAGGAGGAACCTTATAAAGAGCGCATTGATTCTTATCAAAGAAAGACAGGATTAACTGAGGCTGTTCAAACAGGCACAGGTCAACTAAACGGTATTCCTATAGCAATTGGGGTTATGGATTTTCAGTTTATGGGGGGTAGTATGGGATCCGTAGTAGGCGAGAAAATCACCCGGTTGGTCGAGTATGCTACCAATAAATTTATACCTCTTATTCTAGTATGTGCTTCCGGAGGCGCACGGATGCAAGAAGGAAGTTTGAGTTTGATGCAAATGGCTAAAATATCTTCGGCTTTATATGATTATCAATCAAATAAAAAGTTATTCTATATATCAATCCTTACATCTCCTACTACTGGTGGGGTGACGGCTAGTTTTGGTATGTTGGGGGATATCATTATTGCTGAACCCAATGCCTACATTGCATTTGCGGGTAAACGGGTAATTGAACAAACATTGAATAAGACAGTACCTGAAGGTTCACAAGCGGCTGAATATTTATTCCATAAGGGCTTATTCGATACAATCGTACCACGTAATCTTTTAAAAGGCGTTCTGAATGAGTTATTTCAGCTCCACGCTTTCTTTCCTTCGAATAAAAATGGAATCAAGTAGACCTTTAAGGTCAATTATTTTTTTGTGGCGAACAAGCTGTTAGTTTATCAGACATATATTCCATGTAGAAAAATTAAAGTAATAAGTACATTTTTTTAGTTCTACATTCCTTGCACTTATTATATACTCATTTATAGTATAATTATATACGACTTAAAATTAATAACGAATTTAAAAATAGATTTTTAAATATATAATATTAAGAATAACAGGTACAAATATTAAACCGAGGTACCCATTCTATGACAACTCTCAACTTACCATCTATTTTTGTGCCTTTAGTGGGTCTAGTATTTCCGGCAATTGCAATGGCTTCTTTATCTCTTCATGTTCAAAGAAACAAGATTTTTTAAACCCGATGCGACCCAATCTCAGCCATTTTTTTCAAGACGTAGATTAGACATGGATCATAAAATGGATATCCATTTAGTAGAATATCGTATAAGATGTGCCTTCTTCCGAACATGAATTAAATGTAAATGAAAGAGCTCTTATGCATGTGGACTATGTTATATGTTTAAAATAATTATAGCTATTTTAAAATAGATCAGGATCCGCAGATCTCTGAAATGTAAAGTCAATGAAATGCATGTCACTATCTCTATCTATAGGAGATCATATAAAGGGGATACTAGTATTTTACATCTAGCCAATTCGATGAATTATGCCTAAAGGTTCCCATCAGAATAGTGCTAGTTGATGAGAGTTACTTCGAAAAAAAAAAGAGTAAAGTCAAATTTTTGGGGGGTTATTCTCTCAATTTCAATAAAATGCAACCGGATCTAGTATGAGTTGGCGATCAGAACATATATGGATAGAACTTATAACGGGGTCTCGAAAAACAAGTAATTTCTGCTGGGCCTTTATCCTTTTTTTAGGTTCATTAGGATTCTTGTTGGTTGGAACGTCCAGTTATCTTGGTAGGAATTTGATATCTTTATTTCCGTCTCAGCAAATCATTTTTTTTCCACAAGGGCTCGTCATGTCTTTCTATGGCATCGCAGGTCTCTTTATTAGTTCCTATTTGTGGTGCACAATCTCCTGGAATGTAGGTAGTGGTTATGATCGATTCGATAGAAAGGAAGGAATTGTGTGTATTTTTCGTTGGGGATTTCCTGGACAAAATCGTCGCATCTTCCTTCGATTCCTTATGAAAGATGTTCAGTCCATCAGAATAGAAGTTAAAGAGGGTATTTATGCCCGGCGTGTCCTTTATATGGACATCCGAGGCCAGGGAGCTATTCCCTTGACTCGTACTGATGAGAATTTGACTCCACGAGAAATTGAACAAAAAGCTGCGGAATTAGCCTATTTCTTGCGTGTACCGATTGAAGTATTTTGAAATGAACTGAAAATTATTTCTCAGCAGGAGGTAAAAAAAAAAAAAAATACTAGCGGCATCTCCTATATCACACTATCCCATTTCGGGATTAGGTCCAATTTTTTTTTATTTCTTCATTCGAATTTGAGACGGACTCTTATTCTATTTGGATATTCTTTATATATTCAAGGACTAACCATAACCAATACATCACAAATAAAAAACAGTGAATAGATTCAAAGGAAAGATACCTTGTAATAGAACTCATTGCTTGATAGAAATATTGGATCGCATAGAGTTTACAAACGAGGTGGGTTCATTAAGAATTCACAGATGAAAAAAATGGAAAAAAAGAAAGCATTCATTCCCCTTCTATATCTTGCATCTATAGTATTTTTGCCTGGGTGTATCTCTCTTTTATTTCATAAAAGTCTAGAATCCTGGGTTACTAATTGGTGGAATACTAGGCAACCCGAAACTTTCTTTAATATCATTCAAGAAAATAGTATTCTAGAACAATTCATAGAATTTGAGGAACTCTTCCTGTTGAACGAAATGATAAAGGAATATCCGGAGCCACATCTACAAAAGCTTAGTATAGGAATACACAAAGAAACAATCCAATTGATCAAGATGCACAATGAAGATCGTATCGATATGATTTTACACTTCTCGACAAATATAATATGTTTCATTATTCTAAGCGGTTATTCTATTCTGGGTAATGAAGAACTTGTTATTCTTAACTCTTGGGTTCAGGAATTCTTATATAACGTAAGCGACACGATCAAAGCTTTTTGTATTCTTTTATTAACGGATTTGTGTATTGGATTCCATTCGCCCCATGGTTGGGAACTAATGCTTAGCTCTATCTACAAAGATTTTGGATTTGCTCATAACGATCAAATTATATCTGGTCTTGTTTCCACTTTTCCAGTCATTTTAGATACAATTTTCAAATATTGGATCTTCCATTATTTAAATCGTGTATCTCCATCACTTGTAGTGATTTATCATTCAATGAATGACTGAAAAATGATTCACTGATATTAATTATTAATCCGATTATAATGTTTGTTACTTTGTACATAAAGAAGTACATAAAGAAAGCGTTCAAAAAAGTACTTACTCTTTCTATTTCTCCAGAGGATTTCTCTTATATTCGAGTAAACTTATTTCCGTACATAGCAGAATCGTGGATAGGGAACTATACTAGCAACCTACCTAATTTATTGTAGAAATTTTGGGCTCAATGATTGGACCATGCAAACTAGAAATACCTTTTCTTGGACAAAGGAACAGATTACTCGATTCATTTCCGTATCGCTCATGATATATATAATAACTCGGACATACATTTCAAATGCATATCCCATTTTTGCACAACAGGGTTATGAAAATCCAAGAGAAGCGACTGGGCGTATTGTATGTGCCAATTGCCATTTAGCTAATAAGCCCGTGGATATTGAGGTTCCCCAAACGGTACTCCCCGATACTGTATTTGAAGCAGTTGTTCGAATTCCGTATGATATGCAACTAAAACAAGTTCTTGCTAATGGTAAAAAGGGGGGTTTGAATGTGGGGGCTGTTCTTATTTTACCCGAGGGATTTGAATTAGCTCCTCCCGACCGTATTTCTCCCGAGATGAAAGAAAGGATAGGCAATCTGTCTTTTCAGAGCTATCGCCCCACAAAAAAAAATATTATTGTGATAGGTCCTGTTCCTGGTCAGAAATATAGTGAAATAACCTTTCCTATTCTTTCTCCCGACCCCGCTAGTAAAAAGGATGTTCACTTCTTAAAATATCCCATATATGTAGGCGGGAACAGGGGACGGGGACAGATTTATCCTGACGGAAGCAAGAGTAATAATACAGTTTATAATGCTACAGCAGCAGGTATAGTAAACAAAATTATACGAAAAGAAAAGGGGGGATACGAAATAACCATAGTGGATCCATCGGATGGACGTCAAGTGGTTGATATTATCCCTCCAGGGCCAGAACTTCTTGTTTCAGAGGGTGAATCTATCAAACTTGATCAACCATTAACAAGTAATCCTAATGTGGGTGGATTTAGTCAGGGAGATGCAGAAATAGTACTTCAAGATCCATTACGTGTCCAAGGACTTTTGTTCTTCTTGGCATCTGTTATTTTGGCACAAATCTTTTTGGTTCTTAAAAAGAAACAGTTTGAGAAGGTTCAATTATCTGAAATGAATTTCTAGATCCGAAAATTTTGCAATATCAAGTTAGTAAAAAGAACCGTATTTTTTCGGGGCATTATTAGTCTTCCTAGTCTTGGACACAAGAAAGGGATGAAGAAAATTCCCCTTCTTGTGTCCAAATAATAATGAGTCTTCATACCAGTTTCTCAAAGATTCCTATCCTTAGTTTCTATTTTTTCAGGTTTCTCATAATTTTTTTGGTACTTAGTACTTTATGTATAATGTATAATAAAGTAGTGGGCAAACAAAAAAGAGAGGTCATTTTATATTTTATAGAACTTAGTCAATGAACTTAGAAAGATAGATACTACCTAGGCCAGATGGTCGGAATTAAACAATTAAGTTCATTTTTCAAAACATCATCAGAAAAAACAAATGGGGTTTTAGGAAACATTGGAAAGGAAAGGGGGATCCATTTGTTTTGTTAATTATCTGAATATTTGATTATTAAGAACTCACCAGGATCGTTCCCTTCGAATCAGACAAAGAAAGAAGGGGACTGGTGAGTTCTTACGCTTTCATGTCTACAACTCAGTTCATCCGATTACTACAGGGATGAACCCAATCCTGAATATGAACCATAAAAGAAAATACCTAGTAACCCGATCACAGGAATACCAGTTACAGT